AGACTCATGCGTCGAAACAAGTTGACTTATAGCATAGCTACTTATTTACATATAATATACCTAGTATAAATATAATTCTGTAGAGAATGGTATGATATAAATGTACCAACCAGAAATTTAAGGAAAAAGCGCTTTTAGATCTCTTTTCCCCCCTTTTTTCAATTCTCTACTCTAATATAATATCGTATTTTGGTTTTGGATATTACTCTAGATTGTATATAGTGAGTTGTATATTTAGATTTCCTAATTAGATTCGATTTTTTTGAACCGCGCATACGTGGCCTTGGGATAAGATAAAAAAAGAATATTTCAAAAACTAGTCAATGATGGCCCTCCATGGATTCACCTATATAAGCCGCGGCTAAAGTTGCAAAAATCAGAGCTTGAATACCACTTGTAAATAATCCAAGGAACATGACAGGTATAGGAACCACTAAAGGTACTAAAGAAACAAGAACAACAACTACTAATTCATCAGCTAATATATTTCCGAAAAGTCGAAAACTAAGCGATAAAGGCTTTGTGAAATCTTCTAAGATGTTAATGGGTAAAAGGATTGGGGTTGGTTGAATATATTTCCCGAAATAACCTAATCCCTTTTTGGTAAGACCCGCATAGAAATATGCCACTGACGTGAGTAAAGCCAAAGCAACAGTAGTATTAATATCATTCGTGGGGGCGGCTAACTCCCCATGAGGTAATTGTATGATTTTCCAAGGTAAAAGCGCTCCTGACCAATTTGAAACAAAAATAAATAGAAACATAGTTCCAATAAAAGGAACCCAGGGGCCATATTCTTCTCCAATTTGAGTTTTACTCACATCTCGAATGAATTCAAGTACATATTCGAAGAAATTCTGACCGCCGGTCGGAATAGTTTGTGGGTTCCGAACAGCTAGAGTAGCTGAACCTAATAAGATAGTAATTACAATCCAAGAAGTAATAAGTACTTGGCCGTGGACTTGGAAACCTCCTATTTTCCAATAGAAATGTTGGCCTACTTCAACACCAGAAATATCGTATAACACATTTAGTGTGTTGATGGAACAGGATAGAACATTCATATTACCCTCTGACAAAAATATAGCTTTCAATAAAATTATTTTGATTCAACCATCTCTTTCTCTACGTGACTACTTGAACCCCGCATCTTTATTTGGAATACCAATTCCACTCTTTAATAACAACCAATCACATAATATCCCCAGTTTTTTATCTCTTTTTTTAAATTCAGAAATAGTATTTGAGATTCAGAAATAGTAACCGATTCCATAAATATATGAAATTTCCAAAGTAAATTAAGTTATTTATCTTATTATTAATATTAATTATGGATTTATTATATAGCTAGAACGCCCTTCACAAATTGCGAATACTAATTTGTTAAGAATTAATCGGATTGAAGATATAGCGTCATCATTGGCTGGAATCGAAATATCTGCAAGATCGGGGTCACAGTTTGTATCGATTAAACAAATTGTTGGAATTCCCAAAGTGATACATTCTCGAAGGGCTGTATATTCTTCGTGTTGATCAACGATGATTACAATATCTGGTAACCCCGTCATATATTTAATCCCGCCTAGATATGTTTGCAAGTGAGATAATTTTCTTTTCAACATGGCCGTATCTCTTTTCGGCAGACGATTGAGTCTCCCTGTTTTTTGTTCTGTTCTCAAGTCTCTAAACTTATGAAGTCTCGTTTCTGTAGTAGACCAATTCGTTAACATACCGCCGAGCCATTTTTTATTAACATAATGACACCGAGCCCTTAGTGCAGCCCATGCTACTAGGTCCGCTGCTTTGTTTTTAGTACCAACGATTAAGAATTGTTTTCCCCTACTTGCTGCATCAAAAACCAAATCACAAGCTTCTGATAAAAAACGAGCAGTTCTAGTAAGATTTATAATATGAATACCTTTACGCTTTGCAGAGATATAAGGGGCCATTTTAGGATTCCATTTCCTAGTACCATGTCCAAAATGAACTCCGGCCTTCATCATATCTTCCAAATTTATGTTCCAATATCTTTTTGTCATTTCTCCCCACACCCCCTCTTTTTTTTTTGAAAAAAAAAAAAGAGACGAAGGTATCCTAAAATAAATAAATGTTCCGATGGAACCTTTTCTTCTACCGTAAATTAGCCGTAGATACACGACCTAAGCCATTACATTATTCCTTTCTATTCTATTCGTTATTTCTTTTTTTTTTTTTTACTATTAGTAAATGAAATCAAATCTTTTAAATCTTTAAAATAAAAAGATGAATCCACTTTTAGGAATCATTCAATCCTATATCCTATCCTATACTATAATTCTGGTATATCATGGAAATTCTTTGTTAAGGCAAGAATCAAAAAATTTTCTGTGGTGGAACAAAATATCTCTAATTTCTCCCTCAAAGAGATTCTTTTTTTTGGTTTCCAAGGAAATGTTGTTATGTTGTCTCGAAGAGTGCACCAATCCCTCGAATCCGGTACCAACGGGTATCATCCCCCCCA